TCCTATGGGTCTAGCTATCGATCTGTATATATATAGATAATGATCTGGCGGGCCTCTTTTAATGAAGTAAAAAAAAAATACCTTTCCCTTGATCTCATGCCTTAATTTAATAAGGTGGTAAAAGGTGCTAATAAGTCATACAGCATTAATAGATTCGTGGTAAAATCCCTCTATGATACGTTTTATTAGAATTTTTGGCTGATACAATTTTTTGGCCGATACCAATAAAGGGATCAAATGGTATATAGTTTCTTTTGTTGATAGATTGGAGGATTAGAAAGATGACTATTGCTTTCCAATTGGCTGTTTTTGCATTAATTGCTACTTCAGCAATCTTACTGATTAGTGTACCTGTTGTATTTGCTTCTCCTGATGGTTGGTCAAATAACAAAAATGTTGTATTTTCCGGTACATCATTATGGATTGGATTAGTCTTTTTGGTGGGTATCCTTAATTCTCTCATCTCTTGAACCTATTTGTTCTATTTAGATCCAAAAATGAAATGATCCCCTCCTAATTCTTTCATTTTCAGGTTGTGAGACACATTAAAATGAAATATAAGTCCCCAAAATGCAAATAAAGAAAAAAAAATGAAAGGGAGGGGTCAAACAAACTTCTTATATTTAACTATTTAAAAATTAAATTAAAAAAAATATATATATTAATTAAATAATTTTATTATACTATTTATTTATATTTATAATATATTATTATTTATAAATAGTAGAAATTTTCTATAATATTTATAATACTATTTTGATAATAATATTTTTTTGATAATAACATATTATTATAATATTTATTTTATTATTATTAAAATTGAATGATTATAATTTTAAATTTATATATTCTAATTTCACTATATAGTTATTGTTAACTATATATAGTATTTCTATTAGAATAATATCTAATTTTATACAATTCAAATTTGATATTATTCTAATTACTATTAATATTTTTAATAATTTATAAAGAATCTAAATTCATTTTTTATTAAATGAAAATAAATTTTTTTAAATGAAAATAAGCATTTTGCAATTACTCTGAAAAACAAAGGAGTATCTGATCTAACTCTGCACAAATATGGCCCATCCATTGTGTATCAAGAACAAGCGGATATAGTTGAATGGTAAAATTTCTCTTTGCCAAGGAGAAGATGCGGGTTCGATTCCCGCTATCCGCCCAGGGTAATGGGTTCATTTTTTTTTTTTAATAGGATAAAGAATTAAGTATACTTGACAGTGATAGTAGAGTGGTTCTATCCTCTTCACTTCTATACTATTCCCTTCTTTTCCTCCTGCCCACCCCCCCAAAAAAAGAAAAAAATAGTAATTAATTACTAGTTACCGGAGTCAAACCTCCATTTTTTGTCAAAAAAAATGTTGCGGAGACGGGATTTGAACCCGTGACCTCAAGGTTATGAGCCTTGCGAGCTACCAAGCTGCTCTACCCCGCGACGAAGAGAGGGACTGGGAACTAATGGACAAAGAAGGATTGAGTACACCCCTTTACCATATTGGTACAAATAGAATAGCCTATTTATACAGAATGGTAAAGGGGCTCCTCTATGATCATAGAAATGAATATAAAAAATGAAACGATATTTTAATGCTTACCAACTTGACCTTGTTGCTCCAGGCAACAAACATGCATGAACCATTTCACGAAGTATGTGTCCGGATAACCCAAAGTCTCGATAGGTAGCTCTCGGTCTTCCGGTTGAAAAACAACGTCGATGAAGACGTGTAGGTGCACTATTACGCGGTGGGGATTGTAACTTTCCGTGAATTTCCCATTTCTCACTCAACAATGGAACTTTACCTATTTCTTTTTTGGGGGATCGACGAATCAAATGATATTTTTGTTCCAATTTTTGCCTCTTCTTTTCCCTCTGAATTAAACCTTTTCTTGCCATAATGGTTCGGTTCTTCCTATTAGTATCAATGATAAAAGTCGGATCCTAGATGTAGAAATAGTAGAAATATAAGAAGGCGGACCCCCTTCTGCATCGAAAGAAATGATATTATCGAGGATATAACACATAAGAATTAACCAAATTTGCCCGATGTAGAGGCAATCAAGAAAGCCGCGTAAGTGAATATATAACCTACAGAAAAATGGGCTAATCCAACCAATCTTGCTTGCACAATGGAAAGAGCTACTGGTTTATCTCTCCATCGAATTAAATTAGCCAAAGGTGTGCGTTCATGAGCCCATGCTAAAGTTTCAATCAATTCTTGCCAATATCCACGCCAGGAAATTAAGAACATAAATCCAGTAGCCCAAACAAGATGTCCAAATAAGAACATCCACGCCCAAACTGATAAACTATTCATACCAAAAGGGTTATATCCGTTGATAAGTTGTGAAGAGTTTAACCATAGATAATCTCTTAACCATCCCATCAAATAAGTGGAAGATTCATTAAACTGTGAAACGTTACCCTGCCATAATGTGATGTGCTTCCAATGCCAATAAAAAGTAACCCATCCAATGGTAT